TCTCCTTTTGATTATGTGTAATAGATAAAATACTAATTAAATTGAGCATTTCCACTAATTAAATAAAGCAATAAAAAACCTTTCTTTTTTATTCTTCACGTCCCGGATTACGTCCTGGATCATTAGATAGGAATCCAAATATGAAGAGAGAAACAAAGAATATAACTACAGTGTATACAAAAAGTTTGAGAGTAAGCATTACACAATCTCCAAGATCTTACTAAAAAAAAAAAAAGAGAATAGATTCTCTATTTTTATACCAAAAAATAAAGTGAAAAAAAAAAGGTTTCAGAAAGTAATTTGTAATAAGATAATAGTCGAGTCTTTCATATTCAAAGATATTTAATACCAACATCTGTTTGAATTGAGAGTTCGTTCATACGTCAAGATTTTTTTAATTTTTTGAATTGTTGGAAGAATAAAAATCGTTAATTTTTCTAAGACAGTATTAAGAATTTCATCGAAAACTTACAGCCGCTTGCCAAACAAAGGCTAAGAGAAGAAAGAAAAGAGGTATTACGGGCATAACATCTACGATTGGATTCAAAAAGGCGTAGGCCTCCGGCAATTTGGCGACTAAAAAAGTGCTTGAAAAAAGGGCAGAATTAAAACAAATACAGATCAAATTAAATATATTAAGCATAAAAAAATTGGTGTTCTTGTGGATAATTTAATTTTGATTGAGTTATTAATATATTTTTTATATAAGGAAAAAATAAAGAAAGATAGTCTAAAAAGACTTTATTGAACTTACTCAATCAAAAATCCTTTCATTCTCTTATGAGAATTAAAGAAATAATATTTTCATACAATATCTTAATTGAATTCTATGTAATGAGCAATAAAGTTAGTTTTATTTGCTATCTACACGTGTCAAAACTCTAGCACCAATGTAATCCATATTTAATTTGGACTGAAATGGAATTGACTAACAACCAATAGCAATATTACTCTTTTAGTAGTCTTGAATAAAAATCGAAATGGGGCGTAGCCAAGCGGTAAGGCAACGGGTTTTGGTCCCGCTATTCGGAGGTTCGAATCCTTCCGTCCCAGAGTACAGTCATTGCGAAATAAATCTTCTATTGCCTTTGTACACCATCTTTCTGTTTAAAAATCCAATATATTTTAAGAATAAAATATATATTGAAATGAAAAGAATAATAAACTTTTTTCATCATTTCAACCGAATTCAAAAAAAGAAAATAGATTTTTTAATTTGTGTGTGATGCGGGTAAGTAAGGTAGAACCTTAGATTCTAAGAGTTTTAATAAAAAAAATATATATATTTATATATATATATTTAATATTCAAATTTTTTAATATTCAAATTTCGATTTTACATATATACAATCTAATATGGGATTCATTTTAATTCTGACTGAACCTTTTACGCGTAAATTCACTATTCCATTCATAGAGAAAGAAAAAGTATAGATTACGGTATACTGACTGAACTATGACTATTCATGATTCCACAATTGAATCAATTACACAAACTAGAGGAATGTTATGGTAAAACTTCGTTTAAAACGATGTGGTAGAAAGCAACGTGCGACTTGAATTGAAGGACATGATCTGCTGTGGATTTTTTGATCCGCCACTTTTATATAGGAATATAGGTGCTCTTGGCTCGACATTTTGTGTTCTATTTTACTAGAGTGATACACTTTTTGGAATATAAAAAAGAGTACAGGATGGAGCTCGAGGAGAATAGAAAGTTTTTTTACTTTCGCAGGAGTAAGGATCTAGGGTTAGTGCGAATCAATAAGTTGGAACAACTTCGTAAGTCTTTTTATATTGAAAAAAGCCCTTCAAGCAATTTTACAATGGAAAAGGAAATTTTCTTAAAATTGTAAAATTCTTTGAATCAAAAGTCTATCATGCGTGAATAAAGCGTTTGTATGATTCTTTGATAGAAAGAAATCATAAACAAAATAAGGGGCTTGTTGCTGCCCTTTTTTAATAAAACGATTCAAGATCACCGAAGTCATGTCTAAACCCAAAGATTCAAAGTAAGGATAACGAATCCTGAAACAAGGAAATCCAGTTTTAAATTGTTTGAACAACTATATCAAAATGAAGAATCAAAATTGATTCTAAAAAATGAGACAAACAAAAAAAGGGTTAGAGACTACTCAATAAAAAGATAAGGATTCTCTGTTGAGATATTTGAGAGTTATTTAACTTGAGTTACGAGAGTACGGATGTTACAAATGCTTTTTGTGAAAAAACTATTTAGGGTTTCAATACTGGCTAATTGGTTTAATGTTTTTATTAATCTATTTAATATTTGTATTTTATACAGGGAGTTAACTTAATATTTGTTGAATTTTTCTCGAGCCGTACGAGGCCAAAGCCTCTTATACGTTTCTAGGGGGGGGTATTATTCATATACATCTATCCCAATGAGCCGTTTATCGAATTGTTGCAATTGATGTTAGATCCCGAAGAGAAGGAAGAGATCTTCGGAAAGTGGGTTTTTATGATCCGATAACAAATCAAACTTATTTAAATCTTCCTGCTATTCTTGATTTCCTTAAAAAAGGCGCTCAACCAACAAGAACAGTTCATGATATTTCAAAGAAGGCAGGGATTTTTACGGAAATTAAGTCTTAATAAAACGAAATTGAATTAATGAAACATAAAAAAGAGGATGTGAAAGACTCATATATAGCTTGGTATAAAATTTTATCTACTCTTTTCTTTCCTCCTCTTTCGCTTTCATACCTTTTTTTTAGAATATTTAGTATTCCAACTAAGGTACGAATACTAATAATATCCTGATAACAACTACTATGTTTTATAATCAGAAACAAATTTATGAAAAAATACTCTAACTGTAATATAAATATAAAATAATATATTAATTCTGAATAAAACTAATATATATATTATGAATAATTTCTTCATTATTCATAAAAAATTAAAGGTCATAAAATTGTGTCTAAAAAAGTATAAAAAGATTTGAGATTACCCTAACTGGCTTAGTTTTCATTCATTGTATGAACTAACAAACCGAAGGGTTAAGCTTTTTATTTATTTTTTCTATTCTTTTCGCTATATTAAAAATTCACAATCATATTGACAACAGTGTATCGACCAAATATAATTCTCTCATAGAGAAATAGATCTATTTATCCCGGACGCACACATGACTGGATTTTTTTTTTTTATTCTGGTTGTATCTACATATTTGCAGTACTTTTTTGTCTTTTGGGTTGCTAACTCAACGGTAGAGTACTCGGCTTTTAAGTGCGACTAGCATCTTTTACACATTTGTATGAAGAAAAGGATTCGTACAGATCTACGGTAGAGTTTGTAAGACCACGACTGATCCTGAAAGGAATGAATGGAAAAAATAGCATGTCGTATCAAGGGAGAATTAAGATAACAATTTTTTTTGCTTTCCTGATCGGTACAACCTTATTTTCGGTGTCGAGCAAAAAAAAGGGGGAATTCCAATTTGGGTCGAGTTTTAAAATATAAATGGATGGATAAAAAACGAGTTTTCCTGATTCCAGGAAAAAAAAGAAACGAGCTTCTATTCGTAATTTGAAAAATTACCCGATCTAATTAAATGTTAAAAATAGATTAGTGCCTAATACGGGTATGGGAAGGAATTTTTTTCTTGCGTGTTATTATCAATTTTTTCATTAGTCCTAATTATTTTTTCCCTAGCCCGTTGGGGTTAGGTTGGAGATGGATGTGTAAAAGAAGCAGTATATTGATAACAAAAATATATATATTTCCAAAATCAAAAGAGCGATTAGGTTCAAAAAATAAAGGATTTCTAATCATTTTGTTTTGTTATTCTATAATATAACGAACAGAAAACTATTAAAGATAGAGAATCCGGTTAGCAGTCTACCTGTTTATGAGGATCTATTGCTTTCGTAGTCTAATACCTCATTTTGACCGTATCGCACTATGTGTCATTTCAGAACTCAATAAAAAAAAATACTTTACTTTCAGTTCAAATCGAAATTAAATCCAAATGGATAAATTTCAAGGATATTTAGAGTTCGGTGGGGCTCGGCAACAGAGTTTTCTCTATCCACTTTTTTTTCGGGAGTATATTTTTGTACTTGCTTATGATCATGGTGTAAATAGATTAAATAGAAATCGCTCCATTTTCTTGGAAAATGCGGATTATGACAAAAGATATAGTTCACTAATTGTTAAACGCTTAATTTTGCGGATGTCTGAACAGAATCGTTTGGTTATTCCCACTAAAGATTTGAGCCAAAATCCCTTTTTTGGGCATACCAATCTTTTCTATTATCAAATGATATCTGTTTTATTTGCAGTGATTGTAGAAATTCCATTTTCCCTAAGATTAGGATCCTCTTTCGAAGGAAAAAATTTTAAAAAATCTTATAATTTACAATCAATTCATTCAATATTTCCTTTTTTAGAAGACAAATTATCACATTTTAATCATGTGTTAGATGTACTAATACCTTATCCCATCCATCTAGAAATCTTGGTTCAAACCCTACGTTACCGGGTAAAAGACGCCTCTTCTTTGCATTTTTTTCGGTTCTGTCTATACGAGTATTGCAATTGGAAGAATTTTGAAAAAAAAAAAAAATCCATTTTGAATCCAAGATTTTTATTGTTCTTATATAATTCTCATGTATGTGAATACGAATCCATCTTTTTTTTTCTACGCAAGCGGTCTTCTCATTTACGATCGACATCTTATGAAGTCCTTTTAGAGCGAATTTTATTATATGGAAAAATACAACATTTTTTAAAAGTCTTTGTTAATAATTTTCCGGCGATCCTAGGGTTGCTCAAGGATCCTTTCATACATTATGTTAGATATCACGGAAAATGCATTCTGGCAACAAAGGATACACCGCTTCTGATGAATAAATGGAAATATTATTTTGTTAATTTATGGCAAGGTTATTTTTACATATGGTTTCAACCGCAAAAGGTCAATATAAATCAATTATCTAAGGATAATTTAGAGTTTCTGGGTTATCTGTCAAGTT